ATTCAAAGGCGTAAAATGGTTATTTGGGGGCCGTCTCAAGGAAATCCCCATTCCCCGCTTTTTTTGGAAAAAATGGAAGATTTTCCTTTTCCTATATCCGACCTAATGAAACTTTTTTTTAATATTAGAGATTGGTTGGGTAAAAAGTCAGAATTCGAAATTTTAGATCAACAATTCCAAATAAAAAAAAACAACCAGGAAGACGCAATAGAATTCTGGGAGAACATTCCATATGCACAAAAATCAAGAAGTATTCTGTTACTCGCTCAATCAATTTTTAGAAGATATATTAAATTACCCTTATTGATAATAGCTAAGAATATTGGCCGTATTTTATTACGGCAATCTCCGGAATGGTATGAGGATTTCCAAGATTGGAATAGAGAAATTTATCTAAAGTGCAGCTATAATGGTCTTCAATTCTCCAAAACAGAATTTCCTAAAAATTGGTTAAGAGAAGGTTTTCAGATCAAAATCCTATATCCTTTTCATTTGAAACCTTGGCACAGATCTAAACTACGACTCTCTGATAGGGATCGAAAGCAACAAGATGATTTTGACTCTTGTTTTTTAACAGTTTTGGGAATGGAAACGGAATATCCTTTTGGTCCTCCTCGAAAAACACCTTCCTTTTTTGAACCCATTTTTAAAGATATAGACTATAAAGTTGAAATCAGAAAATTGAATTTTAAAGTTCGAAGAGTTTTAAAAAAAATAACAAAGAAAGAAGCAAAAGCATTTTTATTTGTAAAACAAATAATAAAAGAACTTTTAACAGGAAAGAAAATTACATTATTTATACCGAGAGAAATATATGAATCAAATGAAACTCAAACAGAAAAGGATTCTATAATCAGCAATAAGATAATTCATGAATCACTTAGTCAAAATCGATCTACAGGTTGGACAAATTATTCACAGGCAGAAGAAGAAATAAAACATAGAATTGATAGAAGAAACACAATCAGAAATCAAATAGAAATAATTAAAAAAAAGAAAAAGAATAATGCAGAATCACCCCCAAAAGTTTGGAAAATATTAAAAAGAAAAAATATTGAATTAATAGTTCAATTTTTTATTGAAAAAATATACATAGATATCTTTCTATGCATCATTAATATACGCAGAATCACTCTACAACTTTTTATGGAATCAACAAAAAAAATTCTTGAGAAATACATTGACAATAATGAAACAAATCAAGAAAGGATTAATAAAACAAAACAAAATAAAATTGACTTGATTTCGCCTATGACTATAAAAAAAGCTTTTGATAATCTTAGAAATAGTAAGCGGAAGTCACATATTTTTTTTGATTTATCTTACTTGTCACAAAAATATGTATTTTTTAAATTATCACAAACCCAAGTTATTAACTTCAATAAGTTAAGATCTATTCTTCAGCATAATGGACCGTCTTTTTTTCTTAAGAAAGAAATAAAGGATTTTTTTGGAAGACAAGGAATATTTGATTCCGAAGTAAGACATAAGAAACTTCCAAATTATGGGATGAATCCATGGAAAAACTGGTTAAGAGGTCATTATCAATACGATTTATCTCAGATTACATGGTCTAGATTAGTTTCACAAAAATGGCGAAACGGAATAAATCAATGCCATACGTCTCAAAATAAGGATCTAGAGAAATGGTATTCCCATGAAAAAGACCAATTATTTGATTACAAAAAAAACCAAAAACCGAAAGTATATTTATTACCAAATAAAGAAGAGAATTTAAAAAAAAACTATAGATATGATCGTTTATCATATAAATATATTCATTCTGAAACTAAGAAGAAGTCCTATATTTATAGATCATCATTAGAAACAAATAAGAAGCAAGAAAATCCCACCAGAAATAAAGAAAAAATTTTTAACATACTCAAAAATATTCCTATCAAGAATTATATAGGAAAAAGTGATATTATATATATGGAAAAAAATACAGATAGAAAATATTTGGGTTGGAATTTGAATACAAATATTCAGGTTGAACCTAATAAGGACCAAAAAAAGGATAAAATTAAAAATAATGGTCTTTTTTATCTTCCCATTGAGTCAAATTCCAAAATCAATTACAAAAAGGTCTTTTTTGATTGGATAGGAATGTCTTTTGATTGGATGGGAATGAATGAAAAATTCTTAATCTTAAATTGCCGCATATCAAATCCAAAAGTTTTTTTCTTTCCAGAGTTTGTGATACTTTATCATAAATATAAAAAGAAACCTTGGTTTATCCCAAGCAAGTTACTTCTTTTTAATTTGAATATAAATCCAAATTTTAGTCAAAATCAAAATATCAAGGGAACGCAAGAGGCGGATGAGGATTTTTTAAATTTTAGCCCATTCGACTCAAAACAATATTTTGAATTAAAGAATCAAAACAATATTGAAGAATATTTCTTAGAATCGATCGAAAGACTAAAAATATTCCTTAAAGGAGATTTTCCTTTTCAATTAAGATGGACTGGACGTTTGAATCAATTGAATCAAAAAATGATGAATAATATCCAGATATATGGTCTCCTGGTTAGCCTCATAAATGTAAGAAAAATTACTATATCCTATATTCAGAGAAAAGAAATGAATCTGGATATAATGAGGAGGCGTTTAAATCTTACACAATTAACGAAAAAGGGAATATTAATTATGGAACCCGCCCGTCTATCTGTAAAAAATGACGGACAATTTTTTATGTATCAAATCATAGGTATTTCATTGGTTCATAAAAGTAAGCACCAAAGTAATCAAAGATACCGAAACCCCCAAAATGTTGCTAAGAATAATTTTGATGAATCCATTCCAAGACATAAAAGAAAAACTCTAAATAGAGACAAAAAGAATTATGACTTGCTTGTTCCTGAAAAAATTTTATCGTCTAGACGTCGTCGAGAATTGAGAATTCTAATTTCTTTCAATTTGAATTTAAAGAATCAGAATAATGTGCATAGAAATAACTTATTTTGCAAGGAGAACAAGATAAAAAACTGGAGTCAATTTTTGGATGAAAGTGAAAATTTTGACAGAAAAAAAAACGAATTAATTAAATTAAAGTTCTTTTTTTGGCCTAATTATAGATTAGAAGATTTAGCTTGTATGAATCGCTATTGGTTTGATACCAATAATGGGAGCCGCTTGAGTATGTTAAGGATATATATGTATCCCTGATTTAAAATTTTGAGTTTTCTATATATTCTGTTGTTCTATCAATCATATTTTTCATTCTTTTCTTCTGTCCGTGATCTGTAAATATCCATGTTATATGCAAGCAAACCGATGGACATATGCACTGTCTTACATCTCAGTCTAGAATAAAAAATAAGGAAATGGCGTATCAATTAAAGCTATATAAATATTAAAGCTATAAATTAATAAACAAAATCTTCGTACTAAACTATTTGGTATCGTCTTTTTGTATTACTATCCAAATGAACTCAAAAATCGGATTGATTAATGTTAATTGATAAAATCAGGAATCTATAAAGAAATTATGATTATTGTGTATACTACATTAAAATTTCTGACATTATTATTACTGATCAATAAAATAAATATCTGTAAAAAAGGGAGTGTGAAATTATTTTATGGTAAAAAATTCATTTATTTCAATTATTTTGCAAGAACAAGAAGAAAACAAAGAAAACAGAGGATCTGTTGAATTTCAAGTAGTAAATTTCACCAATAAGATACGGAGACTTACTTCACATTTGGAATTGCACAAAAAAGACTATTTATCTCAGAGAGGTCTGCGGAAAATTCTGGGAAAACGTCAACGGTTGCTGGCTTATTTGTCAAAAAAAAATAGAGCGCGTTATAAAGAATTAATAGGACAGTTGGATATTCGAGAGAGAAAAACTCGTTAATTTGAAGAGTTAGTTTGAATTATTCGCTTAATTTTTGATGAACTTCTTTTCGCTTTCAGCAATTCATGGAAGAATGAATCAGGAAAAACCTATGACTGTACCAGCTACAAGAAAAGACCTCATGATAGTCAATATGGGACCTCACCACCCATCAATGCATGGTGTTCTTCGACTCATTGTTACTCTAGATGGTGAAGATGTTATTGACTGTGAACCGATATTGGGTTATTTACACAGGGGTATGGAAAAAATTGCGGAAAATCGAACAATTATACAATATTTGCCTTATGTAACACGTTGGGATTATTTAGCTACTATGTTCACAGAAGCAATAACTGTAAATGCGCCAGAGCAATTAGGCAATATTCAAGTCCCTAAAAGGGCCAGTTATATCAGAGTCATTATGTTGGAGTTAAGTCGTATAGCTTCACATTTGTTATGGCTTGGCCCTTTTATGGCAGATATTGGGGCACAGACTCCTTTCTTCTATATTTTTCGAGAAAGAGAATTGATATATGACCTATTCGAAGCTGCCACCGGTATGCGAATGATGCACAATTTTTTTCGTATTGGCGGAGTCGCTGCTGATTTACCTCATGGCTGGATAGATAAATGTTTGGATTTTTGCGATTATTTTTTAACAGGAATTGCTGAATATCAAAAGCTTATTACACGGAATCCCATTTTTTTAGAACGAGTTGAAGGAGTAGGCATTATTGGTGGAGAGGAAGCAATAAATTGGGGTTTGTCGGGACCAATGCTACGAGCTTCCGGAATACAATGGGATCTTCGTAAAGTTGATCATTATGAGTGTTACGACGAATTTGATTGGGAAGTCCAATGGCAAAAAGAGGGGGATTCATTAGCTCGTTATTTAGTACGAATCAGTGAAATGACAGAATCCATCAAAATTATTCAACAGGCCCTAGAAGGAATTCCGGGAGGGCCCTATGAAAATTTAGAAATCCGCCGCTTTGATAGAGTAAAAGATACTGTATGGAATGAGTTTGACTATCGATTCATTAGTAAAAAACCTTCTCCGACTTTTGAATTGTCGAAGCAAGAACTTTATGCGAGAGTCGAAGCACCAAAGGGAGAATTAGGAATTTTTCTGATAGGAGATAAGGGCGTTTTTCC